AGAAACTGTAGCCAGAGCAGCTATTTCAATAGCTGCGTGCAAAATGCCTATACGAACTCAATTTGTTATTTCAGGATAGAGATGTAAAACTAAACAAAAGGGGTATTAAGGATTAAAAAATAACCACGCTTTACTTATTTCTTTTCTGTTTTCTAGACAAACACTATTTCTTTTTTTCCTCATTCTTTGCATTGAAATAACGGATTCAAATAAAAATGATATGATTCAACCTCAGACTCTTTTGAATGTAGCGGATAATAGCGGAGCTCGAAAATTGATGTGTATTCGAATCATAGGGGCTGGTAATCACCGATATGCTCATATTGGTGACGTTATTGTTGCTGTAATCAAAGAAGCAGTGCCTAATATGCCTCTAGAAAGATCAGAAATAATTAGGGCTGTAATTGTACGTACACGTAAAGAACTCAAACGTGACAACGGTATGATAATACGATATGATGACAATGCAGCGGTTGTCATTGATCAAGAAGGAAATCCAAAAGGAACTCGAGTTTTTGGTGCGATTGCTCGGGAGTTGAGACAGTTAAATTTTACTAAAATAATCTCATTAGCTCCCGAGGTATTATAAATAAAATACTAGTAGATAAAATTATGATATAGTTATAGTAGGATATCTGAAATAGATCAAATTAGTAGATTGTGTCTCACGCATATACTTTGAAAAATGTAATAATTCCAGCAAAAAAACATGTTGATTATATCAAAATTAGGAAGCAACAAGAATAAAAATTCGTCATGGGTAGAGACGCTATTGCTGATATAATAACTTCGATAAGAAATGCTGACATAGGTAAAAACGGAACAGTTAGAATAGCATCTACTAATATAACTGAAAACATTGTTAAAATACTCCTACGGGAAGGGTTTATTGAAAATGTTAGAAAACATCAGGAAAGTAACAAATATTTCTTGGTTTCAACCTTGCGACATAGAAGAACTAGGAAAGGAATATATAGAACTATTTTAAAACGTATCAGTCGACCGGGTCTACGAATCTATTCCAACTATCAACAAATTCCTAAGATTTTAGGCGGAATGGGGATTGTAATTATTTCTACTTCTCGAGGCATAATGACAGATCGAGAAGCTCGACTAGAAAGAATTGGAGGAGAAATTTTGTGTTATATATGGTGATCCTACTCTGGTATCCTAATTTTATCTCTAACTTCCTATTTGTTTGTGAAATAGAGAGGAAAGGTGAGTTATATAACTCTTCCTCCATTAGTTGATACTTCAAGGGAGGTTTACCTGGAATGAAAGAACAAAAATTGATTCATGAAGGTTTAATTACTGAATCACTTCCCAACGGTATGTTCCGGGTCCGTTTAGATAATGAAGATCTAATTTTAGGTTATATTTCAGGTAGGATCCGGCGCAGTTTTATACGGATACTGCCAGGGGATAGAGTCAAAATTGAAATAAGTCGGTATGATTCAACCAAGGGACGTATAATTTATAGACTTCGCAGCAAAGATTCGAACGATTAGATGATTTTTGAAAAAATTCCTTTCATAGGGATACAATTCAAAGTTAAAAAATACAAGAGACTTCCTTTCTTCCAAAGAATAGATTCAAATTAAGATAAGGAGTGAGGTGAGATATATGAAAATAAGGGCTTCCGTTCGTAAAATTTGTGAAAAATGTCGACTGATCCGTAGGCGCGGGCGAATTATAGTGATTTGTTCCAATCCGAGACATAAACAGAGACAAGGATAATTTTTCTAAAAAAAAACTTTCTAAGGGGGTCCCTACAAAAATAAAAGAAAGGATTTGTTTTAACATAAAATGGATATCTCCGTATCTTTCTGTATATTTCTGATTCATATTTATGAGATGATAAAATATGGCAAAACTTATACCAAAAATGGGTTCACGTAGGAATGGACGTATTGGTTCGCGTAAGAATGGACGTAGAATACCAAAAGGAGTTATTCATGTTCAAGCGAGTTTCAACAATACCATTGTAACTGTTACAGATGTACGAGGCCGAGTGGTTTCTTGGTCCTCCGCCGGTACTTCTGGATTCAAAGGCACAAGAAGAGGGACACCCTATGCAGCTCAAGCCGCTGCTGTAAATGCCATTCGTACTGTGGTTGATCAGGGTATGCAACGAGCCGAAATTATGATAAAAGGTCCTGGTCTCGGAAGAGATGCAGCATTACGAGCCATTCGTAGAAGTGGTATACTATTAAGTTTCGTGCGTGATGTAACACCTATGCCGCATAATGGATGTCGACCTCCTAAAAAAAGACGTGTGTAGAAATAAGAATTAAACGTATTTCAAGAGAAATAAATGATTCAATGATCTGATTAAATAATAATATTAGTATGGTTCGAGAGGAAGTAACAGGATCCACTCGAACACTACAGTGGAAATGTGTTGAATCAAGAGTAGACAGTAAGCGTCTTTATTATGGTCGTTTCATTCTGTCCCCACTTATGAAAGGTCAAGCCGATACAATAGGTATTGCCATGCGAA